GGAAAATGTCCCGAATAAACCCAACGAGTAACTAATAATCCTGTTATACAGGAAAAAGTCATTATCATCCCCTTTTCGGATGAATCATATAGTTTTACGATTTCATCGACTAAAAAAGTTATGAAATGAATTGTAATTACAATTGAAACAATCGAAAAAGAAATATGAGTTAATATATGCTCTAAAGTTGAAAATATCATAATTTTTTTTAAGGAGTCCCATAATTATAAAAAGGAAATTGGAAATTGAATTCATTATAGGATCTATTTACTTTTTTTAGGAGATGACATGCCGCCACTCGGACTCGAACCGAGATGCTCTAGCACTGCTTCCTAAGAGCAGCGTGTCTACCAATTTCACCATAGCGGCTTGTCTTGAATTCATAATACCCTATGAATAAGCAATCGTCTAGATTTAAGAATGAAATTGTTGCAATATTTTTTAGGAAAGATTCAAATTGATGAATAAAAATTCGTTCAAATAGGTATTTGAAGGTTCATTATTTGAATTTAGGCTCTTAGTTTTAGTGTGTATTTTAGACTCTCCTCGACTTGAACTCTTGGAAAACTAGATAGTCCAACTATGAATTAAGGGATAGAACCCCCCCAAAAAAATTCTAAACCTTTTTGTTTTGTTTTAATGAACTGTTTTTGATTTATTTGATTTCGAACATCGAAACCAAAAAATCCATTTTATCAATGAACAAAAAAATTTTGGATCAGTAAAAATTGACACATATTTATCCAAAAAAATTTGTTAAGTGTTTTTGAGTGGATTGATGGCAATAAATATATGGGAATCTATATAGGAATTCATAGAAAATCCAAAAAGAAGAAAGTTGCACAAAAAGGTTTAGAATTTTAATCAATTAGTTTCAATGATTTTGATTTTTTACTCGCCTTTCTATAGAGAAAACGTGGATCTAGAGAAAAAAGAAAACCTTATATTCTTATATTATTGCTTATATTATTGTAAGAAACAGGCTGATGGGGAAAATAATACTCCCCACCTTGGAAATGAGAAAATATACTAAAAAGACAATTACGTATCTTATGTTTTTTTGTCAAAAAAAAAGGATTCTTTTTTTTTTTTTTTGAATTCAGTACGGTAAAGAGAAAAATCCTTATTCTAATTCTAAGAGCGAAACAAATTCCATTTCCTATTGATTAACTCAACAGGGAATGGAAAGCGGGAATTTTATTTTCGAAACGAAATGAGTCAATTTTTGAGTCAAACCGATTCAGATTATTGTAACATGTTATGTTTTATTACTTATTTTATTTGTTTGTTGCACAAAAAAACTTTTGGAATTCCCGGTAGAAATAGATTTCCCTAAGGAAAACGCTTTTAACGCTGCCCAATACCCCTTCCTTTTCCAAAAATTTTTACGAATACGCTTTTTTGATGCAGAAGTACGTTTTTTTGGAACTGCCATTTAAATAAAAATTAAGAGATTACTCATTGGTATAGCTGGATGTGAAAGACATCTATTGTTCAAAAGAAATTTGCGCTTTGCCAATTCATTATGTATTTCTTTTCTAGATAATATTTTTGATTCTAAAATCAAAAAGAATACATAAGATGCGTGAAAGATATGGGAAAATAGCATAAACTATTTTTATTACTAAAAAAAAAAGAATATTCTTTTTTTTTTAGTAACTTGTCAAATTCGCGAAAAATATGCCTAATTTAACTTGAATTTGAAAGTTCGAAGGAGACTAGTAATTAATCTGCTTTTTTCATATGATTTGACCAATTGTAACTTCTTGATTTGAATATTTGAAGTATTTAGCAGAAACTTCTAAAGAATAAGTATAAAAAGAAATAAAAATTCAAAAATTCTATTTCTATTTAAGTTAAAAATTCTATTTCTATTTAAGTTATTAAGTTAGTGCATATTTTTATTTTTTTATTGACTCCTTTCAAAAAGAGGTAAGATCCGGTGAATCGGAAACAATTAATATTAATTAAGAATTAAAAAACTTTTTTTATGGAACAGACATATCAATATGCGTGGATTATACCTTTCCTTCCACTTCCAGTTCCTATGTTAATAGGAGTGGGACTTCTTCTTTTTCCGACAGCAACAAAAAATCTCCGTCGTATGTGGGCTTTTTCGAGTATTTTATTGTTAAGTATAGTCATGATTTTTTCAACTAATCTGTCTATTCAGCAAATAAAAAGTAGTTCTATCTATCAATATGTATGGTCTTGGACCCTCGATAATGATTTTTCTTTAGAATTCGGCTACTTGATCGATCCACTTACTTCTATTATGTCAATGTTAATCACTACTGTTGGAATTATGGTTCTTATTTATAGTGATAATTATATGGCTCACGATCAAGGATACTTGAGATTTTTTGCTTATATGAGTTTTTTCAGTACTTCGATGTTGGGATTAGTTACTAGTTCTAATTTGATACAAATTTATATTTTTTGGGAATTGGTTGGAATGTGTTCCTATCTATTAATAGGGTTTTGGTTCACACGAACTCCT